CCTTATGTTGTTATGTAAGTGGTATATCATTAGTATGTTTGTTATTTGTACCATATTGGGCTACAATCTTGTTTATAGGGAGTTTTATTCTTGCTTTTTCGTTCAGTTTTTGTTTGTTTTATATGTAAGTTTGTGCGTTATTTGTTGGGCCGTTCTTGATGAACTGCCAAGGGGTTTATTTAATTCTCATTAGTTATTATTGGTTGATCAAGTATTCTTGTATCTAGCAATACATTTTAGTTTCGGTTAAATTTTGTGCCAGCAGCCGCGGTTATACTTTGGAGGCATTTGATTGTGTTTGGTTTATTGGTAGTTATGTTTAATGTTTGTGGACTTTCTTGTGATTATTTCGTTAGGTGGAATTTTTATTTTCTTATTTGTCTTTTATCTCTTTGGAGGCTATGAAATTCTTTTTGTAGACTAGGATTAGATACCCTATTATTTGGAATGTTAATTGTTTTGGTGCCTGAGTAGTATTAGTTATGTTCTTGAAACTTAAAGAATTTGGCGGTATCTCATTCCGTCCAGAGGAATCTGTCTCGTTATCGATAGTCCGCGTTGGACCTTACTTGGATTGCTTTGTGGTTTGTATACCGCCGTTTATTGATTATCTTTTTAGAGTTTGGTAATTTTCTGGTTTCTTTATTTTGGTTTATTTCAGGTCAAGGTGCAGCTCGTTTCTAAGTGGATGATGGATTACATTTTTATTTGTTTTTGGATTATTAATTTTAATATTGGTATGAAATTGGATTTGGTTGTAATGGTTTGTAGATTGTTACTGTGATAGTGGTTCTGGGATATGCACACATCGCCCGTCGCTCTCGTTTGTTGTTAATGAGATAAGTCGTAACAGAGTGGTTGTACCGGAAGGTGCGGCTGGATTGATATTATTCAGATCATTTCTATAGTTGAGTTTTCATTTACGCTGAATTATTATGTCGTGCAATTCGGCATGATCTGATTTTTGATTGTCTTGTTGATTTATTTGTGGTGTGTTATTTTTTATTGAAGGATCATTGGTGGTTGTTGTAGATTATCTTGATACAATTTTTATACGATAGTGTATTTGTACTGTGAGGGGTAGAATTTTATTACAAGTTTATTTAGGAAGCTGATTTTGTTTGTTGTACCTTGTGTATCAGGGTTCATTGAAATTTATTATTTATTTTTATTTCCCGATTTTAAAGGAGTTAATGATTTATGTTAGTTACTGTTTCATCAGTATTGATAATGGGTTATTGGTAGTGAAATGTTACTCGTCTTTAGTGGTTTCTGGTTTTTCAAGAAATGAATTTAATTCATACATCTTATTTAATGTTTATTTTTTTATTATTTATTTTTATTTGATGTTAAGATTAAGGGGGATTAGCTCTTTATTTTATTGTTATAATTGTTGTTGAGGATTAATAGTTTTGTGGATTTTATAGTGATTTTCGGTTTGATTATGTTAAAATTTTACTTGGTTTTGTTTGTGAAATTTCATTTAATTTAATTGGTTTATTGGAATGTTTTCTTTACTTTGTTTTGTAAAGTAATTATTGTGGAATTAGTAAATTTTTTTTATTGTTCTGTTAATTGATTAATGTTGGAATTCCTTTTTAGGAATTCGGCAAAAATTCATGTCCGCCTGTTTAACAAAAACATCTTTTCTTGTTAGTTTTTGAAGTATGGCCTGCCCACTGACATTTAGGTTGAAGGGCCGCGGTATTTTGACCGTGCAAAGGTAGCATAATCATTAGTTCTTTAATTGTGATCTGGTATGAATGGCTTGACGAGACATGAGCTGTCTTTAGGGGATTGCTTATTGAATTTGGTTTTTGAGTTAAAATTCTTAAATGTTTTTATGGGACGAGAAGACCCTATAGAGTTTAACATTTGTTCTTGTTCTTATTTGAAGTGGTTTGTATTAATTGTTTGATGAGGGCACATGTTTTGTTGGGGTGATGGGAGGAATTTGTTTAACTCCTCTTTGGTTTAGATTATATATTTATACATATTGGTTTTGATCCATTTATTTTGATTACAAGATTAAATTACCTTAGGGATAACAGCGTTATCTCCCTTGAGAGTTCTTATTGGCGGGGGGGTTTGCGACCTCGATGTTGGATTAAGGTGAATTTTTGGTGCAGGAGCTGAAATTGATTAGGTCTGTTCGACCTTTAAAATCTTACATGATCTGAGTTCAGACCGGCGTGAGCCAGGTTGGTTTCTATCTATAATAATGTTTTATATCTTAGTACGAGAGGACCGGGTATTTGGAATAATTTTGGTTAGTGTGGTTGGTGTTAATTTGGTTACTATTTTGGCAGATAAGTGCATTGGATTTAGAATCTATAAATGTAAATTAATATTTTACAAGTAGTATATGTTGAGTCTTTTTTTTCTCGTTATTATTTTTTTATTGTTGATGGTTTTTGTTATAGTTGGGGTTGCATTTCTTACTCTGTTGGAGCGAAGGGTTTTAGGTTATATTCATATTCGTAAGGGTCCGAATAGGGTTGGATTTATTGGTATTCTTCAGCCTTTTAGAGATGCTATTAAGTTATTTACTAGGGAGCAGTATTTTCCTTTGGTTTCTAATTATTTGGTTTATTATTTTTCTCCTATTTTTGGATTTTTCCTTTCTTTGTTGGTTTGGCTATTAATTCCTTATTTGAGTGGGTTTATTTCTTTTGAGTTGGGCTTATTATTTTTTTTGGCTTGTACTAGACTTGGTGTTTATACTGTTATAATTGCTGGTTGGTCTTCAAATTCTGGCTATTCTTTGCTGGGGGGTCTTCGTGCTTTGGCTCAGACTATTTCTTATGAGGTTAGATTAGCTTTTATTCTACTTTCTTTTGTTATTTTGGTTTGTGGATATAATTTAGTTTATTTTTATTTTTTTCAGGTTTATTTGTGGTTGGTTTTTTTTTCTCTTCCGTTGTCTTTTGTCTGGTTTATTTCTTGTTTAGCTGAGACTAATCGCACTCCCTTTGATTTTGCTGAGGGTGAGTCTGAGCTTGTTTCTGGGTTTAATGTTGAATACGGCGGTGGCGGGTTTGCTTTGATTTTTTTGGCTGAGTACGCTAGAATCCTTTTTATGAGTTTACTTTTTTGTATTATTTTTTTAGGAAGTGACATTTATTCATTCCTTTTTTATGTTAGGCTTACTTTTATTTCTTTTCTTTTTGTCTGGGTCCGCGGTACTATACCCCGGTTTCGTTATGATAAGTTGATGTATTTGGCTTGAAGGAGATTTTTACCTCTTTCGTTAAATTATCTTTTATTTTTTGTTGGTGTTAAGTGTCTTATTTTTTCTTTGTTGTAGTGTATTAATTTAGGTATAAGTTAATAGAAGATTTGAACTTCTTTCATAATGTTTTCAAGACATTAGGCTTGTTCGTGTAGCTTTTTAACTATTCTGTTATTTTGTCTCATAGCTTTATTACTAATGGATTTGCTATGAAATAAATGAAATATAGGGTTGTTAGGATTTGCCCTGTTAATACGTAGGGGTCCTCTACTGGTCGGGCCCCAATTCATGTCAGTAGGATTACTGTATTTGTCATTGTTCAGAATAATACTTGATTTATTGGGTAGAATTGTATTCCTCGGAATTTTGATTTATTTGTTGGTAGGATGAATAGGATTGCAATTGATATTACTAGGGCGATTACCCCTCCTAGTTTATTGGGGATGGATCGTAGGATTGCATATGCAAATAGGAAGTATCACTCTGGCTGAATGTGTACTGGTGTTACTAATGGATTTGCTGGGGTGAAGTTGTCTGGGTCTCTCAGGATGTATGGTTCCTTTAGGGTTAATATTGCTAAGAATATTAGGGTGATAGCAAATCCTAGGATGTCCCTTACTGTGAAGTATGGGTGGAACGGGATTTTGTCTGTATTTTTATTTAATCCCAGTGGGTTATTCGATCCTGTTTGGTGTAAGAATAATAGGTGGATGAGTACCATTGCTGCAATTACAAAGGGTATCAGGAAGTGTAAAGCGAAGAATCGTACAAGGGTAGCATTATCTACTGCAAATCCCCCTCACACTCATTGTACGATTTCCTTTCCCATATATGGGATTGCTGATAACAGGTTTGTGATTACGGTTGCACCTCAGAATGATATTTGTCCTCATGGTAGGACATATCCTATGAATGCTGTTGCTATGGTTAGGAATAGAATTGCCACCCCCACGGATCACGTGTGTATGAAGTTGTACGATCCGTAGTATATGTTTCGCCCGGTGTGTAAATAAATGCAGATGAAGAACACTGATGCCCCGTTTGCGTGGAGTGTTCGTAGAAGTCACCCATAGCTTACGTCTCGACAAATGTGTCTTACTCTATTGAAGGCAATATCGATATTTGGGCAGTAGTGTATAGCTAGGAATAATCCGGTAATGATTTGTGCTACTAGGCATATTCCTAGTAGTGATCCAAAGTTTCATCAGCCTCTAATTGTTGATGGTGTTGGTAGGTCTACCAAAGCGTCGTTTGCAATTTTGAATAGGGGGTGTTTACTTCGTGTGGGTTTATTCATTATTTTGAATGTCGTAGCGGTCCTCTTGATACGTTGATGATGTTAACAACAACGATTAGTGTCAGTAGTATGTATAGTACTAGTAGTGTTGTTATGATCCCTATTGTTTGGTTATATATTACAGTAGTTGTGGTTGTAATTTCTCTTTCTATCATTGTTTCGTGTGCATTCATTTCCTTACTGTTGGCTGTGGTAGGTATGATGTATATTAGGGCGGGCAGCGTTAGTAGTGTGATTATTATTATTTTGTTTGATGGTGAGAATATTTCATTGGATGCCAGTCTTGTTATGTATATAAATAATACCAGTATTCCTCCGATTATAATTATAAATAAGATGTATGAGAATCAGAATCTTTTGTATATTGTCCCACTAATCAGACAAATTATTGTGGTTTGTATCAGTAATATTAGACCTATGGCCAGTGGGTGTTTTATTTGTGTGAATATTAATCCTGTTAGTGTTCTCAGGGATATAAGTAGTTTTATTATGTCAGGGGGTATTTTATTTAAAATGTTAGTTTTGGGGACTAGTGAAATGGTGATATTAGACCTTTCCTCTGAAGTTTTAAAAGGTTAATCCTTATTTTTGATTTACAAGACCAATATTTTTATTAAATTATTAAAACTTAATGCCAATGTGATTATATTTTTATGTTGTTTATTTTTGTGGAATTTGGGCTTTTTCTTCGAGCCGTAAGCACCTGCTTATTACTTTGTTGAGATTGGAGTTTGTTGTGTTAGTTCTTTATTTTTCTATTTATTATTATTTATGTAATGTTGATTACAGCTTATTTTTTGTTGTTTATTTTTTGGTTTTTTCTGTTTGCGAGGGCTCATTGGGTTTATCTATTTTGGTTTCTATGATTCGTAGTCATGGTAATGATTACTTTCAATCTTACAGTGTTCTTCAATGTTAAAATTTCTTTGTTTTTTGATTTTTTTGACCCCCCTGTGTATTTTCCCCGGGTCTTGGTGATTGATTTGTTCTTTATTGTTTTTGATTTCTTTTGTATATATGTTTTCATTTCCTTACTTCTTTTGTTGAAGAGGGTTGGGTTATATCTTTGGTTGTGACTTAATTTCATATGGTCTTATTCTTTTAAGTTTATGGATTTGTGTTCTTATGGTTTTAGCTAGAGAGTCTATTTTCCGTTCAAGTTACTTTTCTGGGTTTTTCCTCTTTGTTGTTATTGCCCTTACTCTTATGTTGTATTGTACTTTTAGAAGAATTGGTTTGCTCTCTTTTTACGTTTTTTTTGAAGGTAGCTTAATTCCTACCTTTTTTTTGATTTTGGGTTGGGGGTATCAACCTGAGCGGGTCCAGGCTGGTGTCTATTTATTGTTTTATACGTTGTTGGCTTCCCTCCCGTTGCTTGTTGGTATTTTGTTTGTTTATAATTCTTTGGGATCTCTATGTTTGTTTATGTTGTGTGGTAATGGTTCTTTGGTTAGTGTTTTATTTTATGTTTGTATGGTGTTTGCCTTTTTAGTTAGGATGCCTATGTTTATAGTTCATTTGTGGCTTCCTAGGGCACATGTGGAGGCCCCCGTTTCTGGTTCTATAATTTTGGCTGGTGTCTTACTGAAGTTAGGGGGATACGGGCTCCTTCGTGTGTTTCCTGTTCTATATAAGTTTGGGTTTAAGTTTGGTGTTGTTTGGATTTCTTTAAGTTTGGTTGGAGGTCTTTGTGTTAGTTTATTTTGTATGCGGCAGACTGATTTGAAGTCATTGATTGCTTACTCCTCTGTGGCTCATATAAGTATGGTTATTGGTGGTATTATGACTTTGAGTTACTGGGGGGTTTGTAGTTCTTTTGCTTTGATGGTAGCTCATGGTCTGTGTTCTTCTGGTCTTTTCTGTCTTTCTAATATTACTTATGAGCGATTTGGTAGACGGAGTCTTTTGATTAATAGGGGTTTAATTAATTTAATGCCTAGAATGGCTATATGATGATTTCTGTTAAGAGCCTGTAATATGGCAGCCCCGCCTTCGCTTAACCTTCTTGGTGAGATTGGTTTATTGAGTAGATTAATTGCTTGGTCCTGATGTCTTATGTTTGTTCTGGTCTTTTTGTCTTTCTTTAGAGCTGCGTATACCCTTTATTTGTACTCTTATAGTCAACATGGTTTTATTTATTCTGGCTTGTATTCTTGCTCTTTAGGTCATGTTCGTGAGTTTTTATTGTTGTTTTTGCATTGATTCCCGTTGAACTTAGTTATTTTAAGGGCGGATATTGCTGTTTTTTGGGTGTAAAGGTTAGTATCTAAGTAGTTTAAGTATAAAATGTTGGTTTGTGGTGCCGATGATACAGCTGTGTTTTAGATTTTTATGTCTATTTGTTTTGTTAGATTCGTATTTTTGTTTCTTTGGGGCTTGTTTTGTTGCTTTTTTGGTTTATTTTTTATTATAAATGATTTGGTTTATTTTGTTGACTGGAATATTATTTCATTAAATGGTAGATCTGTTGTTATAACCTTTTTATTTGATTGGATGTCTTTGTTGTTTATGGGGTTTGTTTTTATTATTTCTTCTTTGGTTATTTTATATAGAGATGATTACATGTTTGGTGATTTGAATATTGTTCGCTTTATTTTGTTGGTTTTAATGTTTGTTGTTTCTATGATGTTCCTTATTGTTAGCCCTAATGTGATTAGAATTTTATTGGGCTGGGATGGCCTAGGTTTGGTTTCTTATTTGTTAGTAATTTATTATCAGAATGTGAGGTCTTATGGTGCTGGTATATTAACTGTCTTGTCTAATCGTATTGGTGATGTTGCTTTATTAATGGTTATTGCTTGGATAATTAATTTTGGCAGTTGAAATTTTATTTACTATTTGGAAATCATGGCAGGTTCTGTTGAAATAGAATTAATTTCCCTTTTAGTTGTTTTGGCTGCCATGACTAGGAGTGCTCAGGTTCCCTTTTCTTCTTGGCTGCCGGCAGCCATGGCAGCCCCCACTCCTGTTTCTGCTTTAGTTCATTCTTCTACTTTGGTTACGGCTGGTGTCTATTTATTGATTCGTTTTAGCCCTTCTTTTGGATATTGATTGAATATGGGTTTGTTGTTAGTCTCTGGGCTGACCATATTTATAGCGGGTCTTGGGGCTAATTTTGAGTTTGATTTGAGGAAGATTATCGCTTTATCTACCTTGAGACAGCTGGGCCTTATGATTATGACTATTTCTATCGGGCTTTCTGGTTTGGCATTTTTTCACCTATTAACTCATGCATTATTTAAGGCTTTGTTGTTTATGTGTGCTGGGGGTGTAATTCATTCTATAGGCGATTCTCAGGATATTCGTTTTATGGGAGGTTTGTCTATTTATATGCCATTTACTTCTGCAAGTTTGATGGTTTCTAATTTTGCCCTTTGTGGTATGCCATTTTTGGCAGGGTTCTATTCTAGGGATTTTATTTTGGAGATGTTTTCTATGAGATATGTAAATGTGTTTGGTTTTTTTTTGTTATTTGTGTCTACGGGGCTTACGGTTTGTTATTCTTTCCGTTTATTTTATTTTGTTATGTGCGGTGACTTCAATTTTGTCCCTTCTTATTCTATAATTGAGACTAGTTATAACATGGTTTTTGGTATGATTGGTTTGTTGATTATGTCTATTTTTGGTGGGGGGTCTCTTATATGATTGATTTGCCCTACTCCTTCTGTAATTTGTTTGCCTTATTATTTGAGGTTTCTTACTCTGTTTGTGGTATTTTTAGGCGGTTGATTTGGCTATGAGATGGCTGGATTTGCCTTTGGCGATAGGTTGTTTTCTGTGCGTTTGTACAATGTTTCTTCGTTTAGTGGTTCTATATGATTTATACCTTTTTTTTCTACTTATGGTGTTTCCTTTGGACCGTTAGCAGTCGGGTATAGGACAACCAGGGTTTTTGATTCGGGTTGAATAGAGTATTTTGGTGGTCAGGGTTTGTATTGGGTTCTCTTTAATTTGGGCAAGGTTAATCAGTGGTTTCAATATAACAGTTTAAAGGTGTTTTTAGGGTTTTTTGTTATATGAGTGGTTATTTTGTTATTTATTCTTATTTATTGCTCAAATAGCTTATAGGTTAGAGCGCGACGCTGAAGATGTCGATGAGGCATTTATTGCCTTTGAGCATAGCATTTATAAAAGGTTTCTTTGTCTTTACAGTGAAAGTGTAATGTTTATATCTAAACTATATAAATAGAAGTGTAAACGGAATTTAACCGCTATAGTGATAAGTTAGCAGCATTCACTTTTTCTACCACTTCCTTAACTGGAATTCTAATTCAATTTTATTATTAACAATAATACACCTCTTTTTGGTTTCAGTCAAGTAAAAGTGAGGATAAGGTTATTTTATCTAAGATCAGGTCGAAACTGATTGCAAAATTTGCTTCTCACTTACTTTAAATGTGATGAGGCTAACTGCCCAGGCAGTACTTTTTGAATGCAACTCAAATGTTATTATTAACTATAGTCCCGTTAGTTTTTTCACTCAAGTGAGCCTTGATTTCATTCATGGTATAGTCCAATAATTAGGATTAATAGGAAGGCCGATCTGATGATTATTCATGATTTTATGTTAGACGTAGATAAGGTTACTGGTATTGGTAGTAGTAGTGCGATTTCTACGTCAAAGATTATAAAGATGACAGCGATTAGGAAGAATCGTGATGAGAAGGGAAGTCGGGCGGAGTTTTTTGGGTCAAATCCGCATTCGAACGGGGATCTTTTTTCTCGGTCTTCATTGATCTTTTTTGAGATTAATGTTGCAATTAGTATAATTGCTGATGATAATAGGATTGTTATTGTTGCTGCTGTTATAACTATTATTATTATTTATCTTGTTTTCACAAATTTCTTGATTGGAAGTCAAGTATACTTTTCTTGTATTAGATAAATTTTATTTTATCTTCCTCATCAGTAGATTGAGATGTATAGGAATAATCAAACTACATCTACAAAGTGTCAGTATCATGCTGCTGCTTCGAAACCAAAGTGATGATTCGATGAGAAGTGAAGTGTTACGTGTCGTAGTAGGCATGTGGTTAGGAATGTTGTTCCGATGATTACATGCAATCCGTGGAATCCGGTAGCTACAAAAAATGTTGATCCGTATGCTGAGTCTGCGATTGTGAATGGGGCTTCAATGTATTCGTATGCTTGTAGGGCAGTAAAGTAAAGCCCTAGCAATACGGTGAAGAATAGTCCTTGAGTTGCTTGTGTAGCATTGTTTTCTAGAAGACCGTGGTGTGCTCAGGTTACGGTTACTCCTGAGGCTAGTAGGATTGCTGTATTTAGTAAGGGTACTTGTATTGGATTGAAAGGTTGGATACCTGTGGGCGGTCAAGTGGACCCTAGTTCGATTGTTGGAGATAGACTTGAGTGAAAAAACGCTCAGAAGAATGATACAAAGAATAGGACTTCTGATACAATGAATAGGATTATTCCTCACCGCAACCCTCTTGTTACTACTTTGGTATGCACTCCTTGATATGTACCCTCTCGGGTAACATCTCGTCATCATTGAATTATAGTTAGTACAGTAATGATCGCTCCGATTCCTAATAGGCTGTCGTCGTATTGGTGGAATCATTTAATTAATCCTATTAAGGTAACTATTGCTCCGATAGCCCCCGTCAGTGGTCAAGGTCTTTTATTTACTATGTGGAATGGGTGGTTTTCATGTATTGACATTAATTAACTTCTCTAGAATATAATGTTCTTAGAATTGCAAATACGTATGATTGGATGATGGCTACCGCTGCCTCTAGAATTAATAAAAGGATTTGTGCAATAATTAGTATGGCTAATAGGGTTCTTCTTATCGAGGGCCCGTTGCTTCCTAGCAGGGTTAAGAGTAAGTGACCTGCAATTATGTTTGCGGCTAGGCGCACTGCTAGTGTTCCTGGTCGGATTAGGTTTCTGATTGTTTCGATGATTACTATGAATGGTATCAGTATGGCAGGTGTGCCCTGGGGCACCAGGTGTTCAAATATGTGGTTGGTGTTTTTGATTCATCCGAATAATATAAATCTTATTCATAGTGGTAAGGCTAAAGTTAGTGTAAGTGCTAAGTGTCTTGTTCTAGTGAAAATGTATGGGAATAGTCCCAGGAAATTGTTTATTAAGATTATTAGGAATAGTGATGCTAGGATGAATGAATTCCCCCTATTTTCATTCCCCTTTCTTAGGATTGTTTTTATTTCCTGGTGTAATTTATTTATTAGTAGTCTTACTATTATTCTATTTCGAGATGGAATTAATCATATTCTTGTGGGAATTAGCAAGATTCCTATTATTGTTCTTGTTCAATTTAGTGGGATGCTGTTGATTTCTGTTGTTGGATCAAAGATCGAGAATAGATTTCTTATCATTTTCAGTTTATTTTGTTAATGTTAATGATTTTCTTTCCTTCAATCTGGGTCTGTGGTGACTGGGTGAAGTAGTTTATGACGTTGAATATTAGGAATGTTACTAAGAATATGATGTATAGTATTGTTCATTCTATTGGTATTATTTGAGGGATAAAAGGATATCTTTTAGATTATTTCAGTTTGACATTCTGATGTTATATAATTAACTAATCCTTTGTCATCAGAGATATTTGCTAGGATACCATAAACTGGTTTAAGAGACCATTACTTGCTTTCAGTCATCTGATGATTCTCTTATCTTTGATACTCAGTTAATAAATTGATTTGTTGACACACTTTCAATCACAATGGGCATAAATCTGTGATTTGCTCCGCAAATTTCTGAGCATTGCCCATAAAGGAGACCAGGGCGATTAATTGAAAAACTTGTCTGGTTTAGTCGTCCCGGCGTGGCATCAGTTTTCACCCCAAGGCTTGGTACTGTTCATGAGTGTAGGACATCTGCTGCTGTTACGATTATTCGAATTGGTGAGTTTATTGGTAGCACAACACGGTTGTCTGTGTCTAACAGACGGAATGTGTCTACCAGTTGGTCCTCTTGTTGTACTATGTATGAGTCGAACTCAAGTTTTGTGAAGTCTGAATATTCGTAGCTTCAGTATCATTGGTGTCCAACAGTCTTTAGTGTTACTACTGGGTTATGGATTTCATCCATTAGGTATAGTAGACGAAGAGATGGGATTGCGATGAATACCAGGATGATTGCGGGTGCAATCGTTCAAACGGTTTCAATTATTTGTCCTTCTAGAATGAATCGTCTAGTTTGTTTGTTCTGAATGATTCTAACTATTGTATAGAATACTGCTGTGATGATTATTAATATGATTATTAGTGCGTGGTCATGAAAGTAGATTAGTTGTTCTATAACGGGCGATGCTCTATCTTGGAGAGTTAGGTTTAATCATGTTGCCATTGTTTCTAATGAAAGTTTTTAAACTTTATTTGTGGAGCTTAAATCCACCGCACTTATCTGCCACGTTAGATGTAGATTAGTTAGCTAATGAAATAGTTGGCAGTTCTGAGTAGCTATGTTCTGCTGGTGGGAAGTTTTGTAGTCATTCTACTGAGTTTCTTGTATGAGTGGGGAATAGGATTAGTCGGTTTGATGAAATTCTTTCTCACATAATGAATAGAAATATTATTACACTTACAAATGAGATTGTTGACCCTATTGATGAGACGATGTTTCATGTAGTGTAGGCGTCAGGGTAGTCGGAATACCGTCGTGGCATGCCGGCTAATCCCAAGAAATGTTGTGGGAAAAATGTTAGATTTACTCCCACAAATATGACGGTGAATTGGGCCTTTAGTCACTTTGGGTTTATGGTTAAGCCAGTGAATAGGGGGAATCATTGAACGAACCCCCCTATGATTGCAAACACTGCTCCCATAGATAGAACATAGTGGAAGTGTGCTACAACGTAGTAAGTATCGTGTAGTACGATATCAATTGATGAGTTTGCTAGGACTACGCCAGTTAGGCCCCCCATTGTGAATAGGAATACAAATCCTAGGGCCCATAAGCAGGCTGCGCTATAAGTTATTCGAGTTCCGTATATAGTTGCGAGTCAACTGAAAATTTTAATTCCCGTTGGTACTGCGATAATTATAGTTGCTGATGTAAAGTATGCTCGTGTGTCAACGTCTATTCCTACTGTAAATATGTGGTGTGCTCATACCACAAATCCTAGTAGCCCGATTGCTAGTATGGCGAAGATTATTCCTAAGTTTCCGAATGCTTCCTTCTTTCCTCTTTCGTGGCAAATAATATGGGATACTATACCAAATCCGGGTAGGATGAGAATATAAACTTCAGGGTGCCCAAAGAATCAGAATAGGTGTTGGTATAGAATTGGGTCCCCTCCTCCTGCAGGGTCAAAGAATGAGGTGTTTAGGTTCCGGTCTGTTAACAGTATTGTGATTGCTCCTGCAAGAACCGGAAGAGATAGAAGTAGTAGTAAAGCAGTGATGGCGATTGATCATACAAATAGTGGGATTCGTTCAGGTTTCATGCTTTTTGGTTTTATGTTAATTGTTGTTGTAATAAAGTTTACTGCCCCTAGAATGGATGATACTCCTGCTAGGTGTAGTGAGAAGATAGCTAGGTCTACAGATGCTCCAGCGTGTGCGATACCTCTTGCAAGAGGTGGGTAAACAGTCCATCCTGTTCCTACTCCACTTTCTACTGTTCTACTAGTGAGTAAGAGGGTTAATGAGGGTGGTAGTAATCAGAAACTTATGTTGTTTATTCGTGGAAAGGCCATGTCTGGTGCCCCTAGCATTAGTGGTACTAGTCAATTCCCAAAGCCACCAATTATGATTGGCATGACTATAAAGAAGATTATAACGAAGGCATGAGCTGTTACGATGACATTGTAGATTTGGTCATCTCCAATCAAGGATCCTGGTTGTCCCAGTTCTGTTCGAATAAGCATTCTTAGGGAAGTTCCGACTATCCCTGATCAGGCTCCGAATACGAAATATAATGTTCCAATGTCTTTGTGATTAGTTGAGAAGAACCATCGGGTGAAGATTAGTGGGATGGCTGAGAGGAAATAGGCGATAGGTTGTAAATCTATTTAGGAGCGTTATGTTGCTCTTCCACTATTAGGAAGCCTTGTATTCATTTTGTGATTATAGAATGCAATTCTATAGGGGTGAGTTTAAGTGACTTACCAAGGCCTAAAGGAAGCCCTTTATTTATAGCTTTGAAGGTTATTAGTTTGATGTTTAACTTAAGGCCTTACGTTTAGTTGATGTTGGTGATGATTGTACAGGCGGTCAGCCCTATTAGGGAGATTGATGATAGAATTAGAGTTCAAGTATTTTTGGCTGATTTGGTTTTATGGGGCTTTAAGTTTCACTTTGGCTCTGTGTTTAAGATTAAAAATCTCGAGTAGGAGATTTTTAGGTAGTAGTATAGGGTGATTAGTGATGTGACAACAACAATTGTTGCTAGTGGGGTTAGGTTATTTACGATTATGGCTTGAATAACAATTCATTTCGGTAGAAATCCCAGGAAGGGAGGTAGCCCCCCTAGGGATAACAGCGATGTAAATATTATGAATTTGATTAGTGTGATTTCTTTGTTTGTTACCATGGTCTGATTAATGAAGGATACCCCGGATAGACTAATGGCCGACACGACTGTGAGCGTCAGGGTTGAATAGATTGCAAAGTACACTATTCATAGGTTTTCTCTTGTGGCCAGTGCAATTAGTATTCAACCAGTGTGATTAATGGATGAATAGGTTAAGATTTTTCGCATTGAGGTTTGGTTTAATCCCCCAATCGATCCTACGATTGTAGAGGCCAAAATAATTCTTAGTGTGAATGCATTGATTTCAATCAGGTATGATATTAATATCAATGGGGCGGCTTTTTGCACTGTTATTAGTAGTGCACAGTTTTCTCATCTTAATCCCTCTATTACTCCTGGAAACCATCAGTGGAAGGGTGCAGCTCCACTTTTTAGCAGGAGAGGGGTGCAGATGACTATTGGTGTATATGGGCTTCTATCAAATGTGAACAGATCCTCCGTTAACGTCTTTATTACTACTATGAATAGTAGTGTTGCCGAGGCTAACACCTGTACAATAAAATATTTTAGTGAGGCCTCTGTATTGTACATGTTTTTGACGTTGGATATTAGGGGGATAAATGATATTAGATTGATCTCCAATCCTATTCATGCTCCTAATCATGAATTGGATGACACAGATACTAATATGCCCCCTACTAAGGTTGTTAGTAGGAGGACTTTTGTTGAGTTACTGGGCATTAGAGAAGAGAGTGTTATACTCTATTTATGGGGTATGAACCCATTAGCTTATTTAGCTTACTTTTCTACATTGAAATTCATTTTTTACATCTTGGTGTATGGTGCACGGCGGCTTTTGATGCTGCATGGTGATAGTTTGATTCTGTTGGATGTAATGAAGGTAGGCTTAACTACATGTTTTATCCTATCACGATAGTCCTTTAATCAGGCTCATCATT